AGAGGAAGAATGAAGGGAATATCTTATCGAGGTAATCATATTTGTTTCGGTAAATATGCTCTTCAGGCACTTGAACCTGCTTGGATCACATCTAGACAAATCGAAGCAGGTCGACGAGCAATGACACGAAATGCACGCCGTGGTGGAAAAATATGGGTCCGTATATTTCCAGACAAACCAGTTACAGTAAGACCTGCTGAAACACGTATGGGTTCGGGGAAAGGATCCCCTGAATATTGGGTAGCTGTTGTTAAACCGGGGCGAATACTATATGAAATGGGTGGAGTAACCGAAAATATAGCTAGAAGGGCTATTTTAATAGCAGCATCTAAAATGCCTATACGAACTCAATTTATTATTTCGGGATAAAAATGTAGAACCGACAGAGATGAATCTTAGGGATGAAACAAAAACGCAGGTTTCTTTTTTTGGACAAACAATATTTCTTTTATTTTCTTCATCCTTTGCATTGGAAGAATAAACAAAAAATTTGATATGATTCAACCTCAGACCCATTTAAATGTAGCGGATAACAGCGGGGCTCGAGAATTGATGTGTATTCGAATCATAGGAGCTAGTAATCGTCGATATGCTCATATTGGTGACGTTATTGTTGCTGTGATTAAAGAAGCAGTACCAAATATGCCCCTAGAAAAATCAGAAGTAGTGAGAGCTGTAATTGTTCGTACCTGTAAAGAACTAAAACGTGACAGCGGTATGATAATACGATATGATGACAATGCTGCAGTTGTGATTGATCAAGAAGGAAATCCAAAAGGAACTCGAATTTTTGGGGCAATCCCCCGTGAATTGAGACAATTGAATTTTACTAAAATAGTTTCATTAGCTCCCGAGGTATTATAAAATAAAATGAGATCGTGATATCTTTGGGGTATTTGAAAGAAATAGATTAAGAACTAGATTAATTCGTAGATTGTGTCTCACGCATATACCTTGCAAAATTCCTATTCATAAATCAATAAAAAAAAAAAAGAAAAACATGTTGATTATATCCAATTTTGAGACACCAATAATTTTAGTTCATCATGGGTAGAGACACTATTGCTGAGATAATAACCTCTATACGAAATGCTGATATGGATAGAAAAAGAGTTGTTCGCATAGCATCTACTAATATTACCGAAAATATTGTTAAAATACTTTTCCGAGAGGGTTTTATCGAAAACGTCAGAAAACATCGAGAAAAAAACAAATATTTTTTGGTTTTAACCCTTCGACATAGAAGGAATGGGAAAAGACCCTATAGAAATTTTTTAAATTTAAAACGGATCAGTAGACCCGGTTTACGAATCTATTCTAACTCTCAACGAATTCCTAGAATTTTAGGTGGGATGGGAATTGTAATTCTTTCTACTTCTCGGGGTATAATGACAGACCGGGAGGCTCGACTAGAACGAATCGGTGGAGAAATTTTGTGTTATATATGGTAATCCATTTAATATCCAAATGGGATTCGAAACCTCTTCCTATTTGTAAAAAAAAAAAGAAAGGGGGTGAGTTGTCTAATATCGTCTTTCCTCCATTAATTGATACTTCAGGGGGGCTTTACCTGAAATGAAAGAACAAAAATGGATTCATGAAGGTTTAATTACTGAATCGCTTCCCAATGGCATGTTCCGAGTTCGGTTAGATAATGAAGATCTGATTCTAGGTTACGTTTCAGGAAAGATCCGACGTAGTTTTATACGGATACTGCCAGGAGATAAAGTCAAAATTGAAGTAAGTCGTTATGATTCAACCAGAGGACGTATAATTTATCGACTCCGAAACAAGGATTCGAAAGATTAGGTCATTTTTATTCGATACGATTCGAGATGCAAAATTTCAAGAAACTTATTTTCTACCAAAAAAGAATTAAGATAAGGAATGACAAATATGAAAATAAGAGCTTCCGTTCGAAAAATTTGTGAAAAATGTCGACTAATCCGTAGGCGGGGGCGCATTATAGTAATTTGTTCCAACCCGAGACATAAACAAAGACAAGGATAATCAGACCCGCTAAAGGGCTCAATGTACAAATAAGAAATCTGTTTTGACATAAAATGGATATATCCATATATTTCTGACTCATATTTATGAGATGATACAATATGGCAAAAGCTATACCGAGAACTGGTTCACGTAGGAATGTACGTATTGGTTCACGTAAGAGTGCACGTAGAATACCAAAGGGAGTTATTCATGTTCAAGCAAGTTTCAATAATACCATAGTCACAGTTACAGATGTGCGGGGGCGGGTGGTTTCCTGGTCCTCGGCCGGTACTTGTGGATTCAAGGGTACGAGAAGAGGGACACCTTTTGCCGCTCAAACTGCCGCAGCAAATGCTATTCGTACAGTAGTCGATCAAGGTATGCAACGAGCAGAAGTCATGATAAAAGGTCCCGGTCTCGGAAGAGACGCAGCATTACGAGCTATTCGTAGAAGTGGTATACTATTAACTTTCGTACGGGATGTAACCCCTATGCCACATAATGGCTG